TTAACCTTTCATCAAATTCATTAATTCAACTGTTATGCTATTACGAATTCTATAATAAATTACTAAAATAGCTAAACCTATCGAAGATTCTGCTGCTGCTACAGTTAAAATTAATAATGCAAAAAGCTGTCCATTTATATCATCTAAATACATAGAAGAATAAATCAAATTAAAACTTACTGCCAAAAAAATCATTTCTAATGACATTAACATAATTAAAATATTTTTTTGATTTAAAAACATTCCTAAAAGACTAATCAAAAATAAAATTGTAGATATAGTAGTTCCATTTATAATAAACATATCTCTAATAATTAAAGTCAATGAAGTAGTAGAATAAATAATAAATTTCCAGCTACAGGTTCCCCTACAACTACCTTGTTACGACTTCACTCCAGTCTTCTTTTTACCCTAAATTTTAATTTTCAAGTAAATAAGATTCCCATAGCGTGACGGGCGGTGTGTACAAAATTCAAGAACTAATTCACCGTAACATTCTTATTTACGATTACTAGCAATTTCAACTTTATATTTTCGAGTTTCAGAAAATAATCCGTTAAAACTTTTTTTTTATTTGTATAAAATTACTTTAACACTAATTATTGAAAAAGTTATTGTAGCACATGAAAGTAGCCCAATTCATCAGGGTCATGAGGATTTGACGTCATTCTTTTCTTCCTTTAAGATATCCTTAATAATATATAAATATAATAATTATTAAATTATACAAGAGTTTTGTCCGTTTACTGGAATGAACCATACACTTCAAAGCACGGACTGACGACAACCATGCAACACCTGTAAAATATTCAAAAATTGGTAAGATTTCGCGCGTATTGTCGAATTAAACCACATGCTCCACCGCTTGTTTGAATTCCCGTCAATTCCTTTGAGTTTTAATCTTGCGATCGTAGTTCCCAGGCGAAATGCTTAACATGTTAATTAAATCTTAATAAATCTTTATTAAAATAAGCATTTATAGTTCACGGTACAGACTACAGGGGTATCTAATCCCTTTTGCTACCTATACTTTAATTAATCAGTGTCAGTATTAAATTAGATTAATGCTTACGCATTTGAGATTCCTTTAAATATCAAAACATTTTACTGTTACATTTAAAATTCTAAAATCTTCATTTAAACTCTAGAAAAATTTTATAATAATAAAATAAATTTTTTTATTTATATTACAATCAAATTATTATTTTTCAACCTACTTATACTTTACGCCCAATAAATTAGAATAACGTTAGCTCCTCTCGTTTTACCGCGGCTGCTGGCACGAAATTTGCCGGAACTAAAATAATAAATAATCATTATTTTTAATATTATTTAATGTTTTACAACTTTTAGCCTTCATCACATAATTAGTTTAACTGGGTCAAGCTATCGCTCATTGCCCAATATTCTTCACTGCTGCCTTAAAAAAGTTTGGACCGTATCTCAATTCCAATGTGGTTGTTCATCCTCAAAGACCAACTAAAGATTATAGTTTAAAAAAAAATTTAACTTTTTTAAAACATAATCTTATACAAACTTATCTAAAAAATTTAGACTAATTTTTGTATATTACTCACCCGTGCGCTAATAAATTTTTTATTAACTTGCATGTGTAAAATTAACTAATAACGTTTATTCTGAGCCAGGATCAAACTCTTTATATTTTTTTAATTTATAACTAACTTTAATTTTAAAATCTAACTACTTCAATAATTTTTAATATAACTAATATTAATTACGGGAATAGGATTTGAACCTATAACTTTAGATCATGAGCCTAATGAGTTTAACCATATTACTCCATCCCGTTTATAACTAAACTAGTACTTCTAGTGAGAATTGAACTCACATTTATGTCTTGAAAAAACATTGTCCTAAACCATTAAACGATAGAAGTATTAATTTTTAACAAATTAATAATTTATGTTTATACAAAAGTTTTTTTTCTACGATATAAAAAACTTAATATATACTAAATCTATTTTTAGATAAAAAAAACTTTTTAATTAATAAGAAATAAATTTTCTGATAGCTTAATTAGGTTAAAGCATTTGGTTGTTAACCATAGGATTATAGGTTCAAGTCCTATTCAGAAAGAAAAGTAAAAATTAGTAATTTTAAATAATCATGCGTTTATAGCTTAATTCGGATAAAGCATTAAATTACGAATTTAAATAGTGAAAGTTCAAATCTTTCTAAACGTATAAAAATAATTTTATAACTTAAAAAAATTCAATAATACTTATGTCACAAAAAGTTAATCCTAAAAGTTTTAGATTAGGTTCCTCACAACTTTGATTTATATTTAATCAACAATATGGTAAAAATTTTTATAATAATACTTTTTTTTTTAAATATTTAAAAAGTTTTAATTTTATTTTAAAAAATTTAATTGAAAATACAATATTAATAAATCACATTGAATTTTGACATACAAAATCAAAATTTTTTATTAAATTTTTATTAAAATTTATTTTATATATAATCAATTACAATATAAATATAATAAAATTTTTTATAAAATAATATATATTTTATCTTATTGATTTTTTATAAAAAAGCATATAAAAATTCTATTTTATTCAAACAAAACAAAATTTTTATCTTCCACTTTATTATATATATATATAGACTATTTATTCGAAAATTTAAACTATAGCCCAAAAAAAATATTAGCCATTTTAACATTTTTAATTAAACAAAAAATGAATACAAATAAAATTTCTTTGTGTAAAAAGGGACCACAAAAGCTTATTTTAAAAGGATACAAAATAACTTTAAGTGGACGATTTGAAAATACTAAAAATCCTATGTCTAAAACATATACTACAAAAAATGGTTTTATTACTTTAACCAGTTTAAACAATAATATAGATTTTATAAGTAAAAATTTATACACTAAGTTAGGTATATGTAATATAAAAATATGACTATTTTATAAAATTAATTAAATATGAAAAAAACACATAATAGTTACACTAAAACACTAAAATACTCCAAAAATTTATTAAAATTCGGATATTTCGGATTTAAAACAAATAATTTTAAACAAATATCAAAAGAACAAGAATTATTAATATTAACTTCACTTTCTAAAAAAATAAAAATAATAAGTACTAAAAAAAAAATAAAAATTTGAAATAATATTTATATGAATCAAAATTTAACTAAATTAAGTTTAGAATCTCGTATGGGTAAAGGAAAAGGAGCAATTTACACACAAGCTACATTTATAAAGCCAGGAACAATTTTATTTGAAATTGAAAAACTAAAATATGAAGAAGCTCTAGAAATTTACTACTACATAAATAAAAAATTACCTATAAAACTAATATTAATTAAAAAAAATAATAATTAGTTTTTTTAAATTAACCTAATAAAATATAATTAAGTATATAATATATACTTAATTATATTTTTAATAAAGGGCGAAGAATAGGATTCGAACCTACCAATTTTTAGTACCACAAACTACTGCTTTACCTACCTAGCTCTCTCCGCCTAAAGAATTTAAATTATATTTTAATAAACCTATTGCTTTAGCTGGATTTAAATTTTTTGGACAACTATTACTACAATTTAAAATAATATGACATTTAAACAAACGAAATTTATGATTTAAAAAATTTAATCTTTTAGAAGTATGCATATCTCTAGAATCTATTATTCAACGATAAGCTTGTAATAAAATGGCAGGACCTAAATACTTATCATAATTTCATCAATAACTTGGACAACTAGACGAACAACATGCACAAAGAATACACTCATAAAGACCATCTAGCTCTAAACGATCAAATTTTGATTGTAGATATTCTTGTTTACTATAATTTTTTTCTGACTGTACTAATCATGGTTTTATCAAACGATATTGATTATAAAAATTAGTTAAATCAGAAACTAAATCTTTAATAATATACATATGAGGCAATGGATAAATTGTTAGAAATAATTTAGATGATAAATTAAATGTTTTTAAACAAGCTAAAGTATTTAAGCCATCTATATTCATTGAACAACTACCACAAATACCTTCTCGACAAGATCTTCTAAAAGTTAAACTAGAATCTTGATTACTTTTTATAAATATTAAAATATCTAATATCATTAATCCAGAATTTTTGATATTTATAGGATGTATACTAAATCAAGGTTTTAAACTTAAGTAAGGATTTCATCTGTAAATTCTAATATATTTTGTTTTAGAATTTATATAAGGTTTCTCCAAAAAAGTTAATCTATTAAAATTATTGTAATTTTGTTTTAAAAACATATTATTATTAAATTTAAAATTTTTAAAATAAAAAAAATAATTAAAAACGTTATAAAATATTTTAAATTCCATAAAGAAAACAAGAATCCAAAACTCATTATTATATAACGAGAACCATTGAAAAAATGATATAGTAAACTAAAATTAAGTATTAGATAAAAAAATTTTGATATAAAAACAAAATTTAATTTTACAATAACAATTAATTTACTAAAAAAAGTTAAATAAATTATTAAATTATTCATAAAAATAAATATAAATAACATAAAAGTTATTAATAATCCACTAACTCTATGTAGTATTGACAATACAGACGATATTTGAGGAAAATATATACTTAAATGTGGTGAAATAGGGCGATTTAAAAAACTATACATTTGATTATAATAAATATTTAATATAAAATTTGTCCAGAATAGGGTTCGAACCTATGACACAAAGGTTTTCAACCTTATGCTCTAAACCACTGAGCTATCTAGACTTTTAAATAATTTTAAAATTAGTTAAACTTTTTCAAAAACAGATAAAAAAAACTTTTTAGTAATATGATAAAAATTTTAAAGAGATGGCTGAGTGGTTGAAAGCAATAGACTGTAAATCTATTATAACTAAAAGTATCTCATAGGTTCGAATCCTATTCTCTTTAAAATGCGTTTTTAGTTTAATATTGGAAAAAACTTCAATCTTCTAAATTGACTATGAAGGTTCAAGTCCTTCAAAACGTAATATGTTTATGTAATGTAATAACATACTGTATACTATATACTAATATATGAGAAGAATAGGATTTGAACCTATGATACAGTATTATATATATAACAGTTTAGCAAACTATCGCTTTCAACCACTCAGCCACCTCCTCTATCTTTATAAAAGTTTTTTTTTATTGATTTTAAAAAAGTGAATATAAACTTTTTTAATAAAATTCCTTTTTTTTGGGGATATAGTTTTAATTTAAGGTAAAACATATAATTTGCATTTATAAATTATTGGTTCAAGTCCAATTATTTCCAAAAATAATTTTTTAGTGAAATTTTGTTTTAAATATGTAAGGAGAATAGCTTAATTAGGTAAAGCTTTGGTTTTCAAAACCAATGATTGATGGTTCGATTCCTTCTTCTCTTGATTTTTAATTAATTAATTTTTTATGTCATTATTAACCAATAAAAAAAATATATTTTTTAGTCCATTAGAACAATTTGAAATCATAACTGTTTTTCCTATTCAATTAGGCAATTTTAATATTTCGTTAACAAATTCTTCTATTTTTATGATTTTAACTTTAATTGTTTCTATTTTTTGAATAAGTTTAAGTTTTTATAAAAATAATTTAGTGCCTACTCATTGACAATTGCTTTTTGAAGAAATTTATAACTTAACTATGACTATAATACGTGATAATTTAGGTGTAAAAGGTGAGATTTATTTTCCCTTTATTTTCACTTTACATTTATTTTTACTTTTTTGTAATGTTATAGGTATGGTACCCTATAGTTTTACAGTTACGAGTCATATTATATTCACATTTAGTTTATCATTAGCAATTTTTTTAGGAATTAATATTATAGGAATAAAAAAACATGGTATACATTTTTTTTCATTATTTTTACCTAGAGGTGTGCCTTTGGTTATAGTGCCTTTAATTATTACAATTGAATTTTTGTCCTATGTTGTAAAAGTGTTTACTTTGTCTATTCGATTATTTGCTAATATGACATCAGGTCATACATTATTAAAAATTATAGCTGGTTTTTCTTGAACCATGTTAATTTCAGGTGGTTTAATATCTTTTTTTCATATAGTGCCATTGTTATTATTATTTGCATTGATAGGTTTAGAATTAGCCATAGCTATACTACAAGCTTATGTTTTTACATTATTAACTTGTATTTATTTAAATGATGTTCTAGAATTACATTAAAAAAAAATTTAAATGCCTCAATTAGACCGTACTATAATATTTCCTCAAATTTTTTGATTTTTCTTAATTTTTATTTTTATATATATAGTAATACTTCATTTTTTTTTTCCAAAATTTTTAAATTCTTTAAAATTAAGAAAACAACTTTTAGAATTCAATGGTTCTTTAGCTAATGAGTTTATGTCTAAAACAAATCAAGATCAATTAAATATTTTAATAAATTTGAATAAAAATTTAAAAAAAATAAAAAATAGTATTTATTTAAATATTAATAAAATTAATATTATATTTTTAAATTCAAATTTAACTAATCCACTACAATTAACTAATAGAGTTAAAAATACATTGCAAAAAGGTATACTTTTTTGTAACAAACACATTTTAAACTCTATAAAATTATATCCTTCTTCTTTTAATTATAAAAAAAATTAATATACTAAATAAACTATTTATAAATGTATTTAACAATCATATTTTTACCTTTAATAGGATCTTTAATTACAGGTTTTGGAGGACGTTGGTTAGGTTATTATGGAGCTAGTTTAATTTCAACTAGTTGTGTAAGTATATCAATGGTATTATCATTATTGGGTTTTTTTGAAATAGGACTTGCAAATAATAATATATACCTAACTATAAGTCCTTGAATAAGTTCTGGAATTTTTGAATTAAGCTGAAGTTTTTTATTTGATAGTTTAACTATTACTATGTTAGTTGTAATAACTACAATATCAACTTTAGTGCATATTTATTCAATTGATTATATGCAATCAGATCCACATTTTCCTAGATTTATGGCATTTTTGGAAATTTTTACTTTTTTTATGCTTATTTTAGTAACAGCAGATAATTTAGTACAAATGTTTTTAGGATGAGAAGGGGTAGGTTTAGCATCTTACTTATTGATTAATTTTTGATTTACTAGATTAGCAGCTAATAGGTCTGCAATTAAAGCTTTAATTTTAAATCGTATAGGTGATTTTGGTTTGCTTTTTGCAATTTTTAGTATTTTTAGTATTTTTAAAACTTTAAATTATTTAACAATTTTTTCTATGGTTCCTTTTTTTGTAGATTATAATTTTTATTTTTTTACATGAAAAGTAAATGGGTTAACTTTAATAGGAATTTTTTTATTTATTGGTGCTATAGGAAAATCAGCTCAATTAGGTTTGCATACTTGATTACCAGATGCAATGGAAGGACCTACGCCAGTTTCTGCTTTAATTCATGCTGCTACAATGGTAACAGCTGGGGTTTTTTTGATAATAAGGTTTGCACCTTTGATTGAATTTTCTGCTTTTACATTATTTTTATTAGTTTTTATAGGATCTATAACCGCTTTTTTTGCAGCTTTAACAGGCACTTTTCAACATGATTTAAAAAAAGTAATTGCATATTCAACTTGTAGTCAGTTGGGTTATATGATATTTTGTTGTGGTTTATCTAATTATAATATTAGTATTTTTCATTTAACAAATCATGCATTTTTTAAAGCATTATTATTTTTAGGAGCAGGTTCTGTTATACATGCATTGGCTGATGAACAGGATATGCGTCGTATGGGTTCTTTAGTAAATTTTTTACCTATAACATATTCTTTAATGCTGGTAGGTTCGTTGGCATTAATAGGTATTCCTTTTTTAACAGGATTTTATTCTAAAGATTCTATATTAGAAGTTGCCAATATATTTCGTAATAATAATATAAGTTTACAATTAAGTTCAATTGCTTGTTGATTGGGTAATATTTCTGTTTTTTTTACTGCTTATTATTCATTTAGATTAATCTATTTAACTTTTTTAAACAATGCTAATTATAATAAAAATATAATTATTTTAGAATCTTCAATTTTAATTTTATTTCCCTTGATTGTGTTAAGTATAGGAAGTATATTTGTTGGTTATTTGTTTAAAGATTTTTTTATAGGGTTAGGTACAGATACTTGAAATTTTTCAATTTTTTTTTATCCAAATAATATTTTTTTTTTAGAAAGTGAATATTTAAAAATATATTTGAAATGGTTGCCTTTTATATTAAGTTTATTAGGTATAATTTTTACAAGTTTAATAAATATTCAAATTGTGAAATTTAAATTAACTAAATTTAATTTCTTGTTATCGTTTTTTGTTAGCAAAAAATGATATTTTGATATTATATATAATAAATTAATTGTTTTTCCTTTGTTAAATTTTGGATACTCTACTTCATTTAAAAATTTAGATAGAGGCTTTATTGAATTGATAGGTCCTTTTGGATTAAGTATAATTGTGCAAAAAGTAAGTTTGTTGTTTTCAAGATTGCAAACAGGTCAATTAACACATTATATTTTTTTTATAGTATTAAGTTTGTGTTTATTAGTTAATGCTAAATTGAAACTAAATATATATTTAAATTTATTTTATTTTATTTTACTTTATTTTATTTAATAATTTTTGAGTCTATAGCTTAATGGTTAGAGCGTACGCGTGTGACATGGTAAATTTTTTTTTACCAAAAAATTTAATTAGTTTTTTATATAAGTGTAAATCTTATCTATAAAAATATTAATTACAATTAGTATTTTTATATGCAATCTTAATTCTTAATTAGTTTATATATAAAATATACTATTTAAAAGCAGAAATTAAGAATAATTATTTGAAAGTACGTATAGAAATTTATTGAAAACATCTTCTCTAAAAAATTAATTAGTTATAAATATATAAGCGTGCTATAAACTTATTTATAAATTTTTTTGATGTAAAGTAAAGCTTTCAAATATATAAATTAAAAAGACTGAAACATGGTTTTAGGAAAAAATTCAAGCTAAAGTTTTTTTGTAATGAAAGAAATATGCTGAAAATTTTTAATTATAAGTATTATAATTTAAGTAAGCTATATGATAAGTGATTATCACGTATAGTTTTAAACAGAGTTAAATAATTTATTTATTTTTCGATTGTAACTTGATAAGCGTAAAGTTGATTGTTCAAATCAATCTAGACTCATAATAAATTTAGATTGTAAAATCTATACATGTTTTTAAATTTTATATTTTCAATTATAAATCCTCTTATTGTAATTTCATTAATACCGCTAATAGGTATATTTGTTCTTTTTTTCATTAATGAATATAATAAAATAATTTTATATAAAGTTTCATTAATTTTTACAAGTTTTACATTTATTTTTTCTACTTTATTGTGAATTTTGTTTTATTCAAAAACCGCTTTTTTTCAATTCTCTACAACTTTAATTTGAGTTCCTTATTTTAATTTTAATTATATTTTAGGTATTGATGGTATTTCTTTGTTTTTTGTTTTGTTAACTACTTTTTTAATTAATGTTTGTGTATTATCAAGTTGATACTCTGTAACTTATCTTGTGAAAGAATATTTAATTTGTTTCTTATTTTTAGAATTTTGCTTAATACAAGTTTTTTGTGTGCTCGATTTATTATTATTCTATATTTTTTTTGAAAGTGTTTTAATTCCTATGTTTTTAATTATAGGAATTTGAGGATCTCGTAGTAGAAAAATTCGAGCAGCTTATCAATTTTTTTTATATACTTTGATAGGTTCTTTTTTTATGTTAATTGGTCTTATATATATTTATACACTTATAGGTACAACAGATTTACAGGTTTTATGATTTACTCCGTTTTCTGAATTGGATCAGTTATACTTATGAATAGCATTTTTTTTAAGTTTTGCTGTTAAAATTCCCATGGTTCCATTTCATATATGATTACCAGAAGCTCATGCCGAAGCTCCTACAGCAGGTTCTGTTATATTAGCAGGTGTTTTATTAAAATTAGGTGGCTATGGTTTTTTAAGGTTTTCTTTGCCATTATTTCCGCAAGCTACTATTTATTATGCACCTTTTATATTTACTTTAAGTTTAATAGCTGTCGTATACGGATCGTTAACTACATTAAGGCAAATTGATTTGAAAAAAATTATTGCTTATTCTTCTATTTCACATATGGGTTTTGTAACTTTAGGGATTTTTTCTTTAAATATGCAAGGTATTGAAGGTAGTATAATTTTAATGTTAGGTCATGGTTTAGTGTCTAGTGCATTATTTTTGTGTGTTGGCGTTTTATATGATCGTTATAAAACAAGAATATTGAAATATTATGGGGGTTTGGTTACAGTTATGCCTATTTTTATTATTTTTTTTATGTTTTTTTCTTTTGCAAATATAGGCTTTCCAGGTACAAGTAATTTCGTAGGTGAGTTTTTAATTTTATTAGGTATATTTCAAATAAATTTTTTTATTACATTTTTTTCTATGACAGGTGTTATATTATCAGCAGCTTATTCAGTTTGATTATTAAATCGTTTAGGTTTTAGTTTATTACGAACAAATTATTTTGACATATTTCAAGATATTTCAAGACGTGAGTTTGCAATATTATTTATATTGGTTATTTTAATTTTATGAGTGGGTATTTATCCAAATTCTTTTTTAAATGAATTACATTTTAGTGTTCTTAATTTATTAGAACAATTTTTTTAATATTATAAATAATTATGGTTTTTTTTAATTATTATTGATTTTCTGTACGATTTGTAGCAATGTTTTTTATAATAAGTTTAATTATTGATTTAGAATTTATATTTTTAATAATAAATTTTATTTTTTTACATATAATCAATGGTATTACTTCTGTTTTATTTGATTATATTCATAAAAAAAAGTTAAGTTTTTTTTTATTAGGTTTGTTAAAAATTTTTTTAATAGAAAATTTATTGCAAGTTTCAAAATTTTTTTTTTAAGTAAATATTAGTAATGGCTATTAATTTCTCATTTAGTATTTATTCAATTTTATTAGAGTGTTATTTGTTATTTTGTAGTTGTTTATTATTATTATTTGGTGTTTTTTTAAGTACAAATTTAAACTGAGGCTATTTATTAATAAATAAAAATGTGCAATATTTATTTTTACAAATTTTAATTTTAGGTATTATTTTAATTTATAATCAGTATCCTATATATTTAATTACATGAAATAGTTTACTTATAAACAATTCTTTTTCTTTTTATTCAAAGATTTTTATACTTTTAATTTCTATGTTATGGTTTATTATTTCTTTAGATTGTATTTTAAAAGAAAAAATACATAATTTTGAATATTGAGTTTTGATTTTATTAAATATACTAGCAGTATTATTAATCACTCAGGTTTATGACTTATTAAGTACATATTTAGTTATTGAATTTCAAAGTTTAATTTTTTATATATTAGCTAGTTTTAAACGTAATTCTGAATTTTCTACAGAATCTGGTATTAAATATTTTGTTTTAGGTGCTTCTTCTTCTTCTTTTTTATTATTTGGGTTTTCTTTGTTATATAGCAGTACAGGGTTAACAAATTTTAATGATCTTTTAAATTTTTTTATAGATTGCAACTTGATTACAAATTTAAATATTAATAGTACAATTTTTTTAAGTGTAACTTTAATTTTAATTTCACTTTTATTTAAATTAAGTGCAGCTCCTTTTCATATGTGAGCACCAGATGTATATGAGGGAGCACCTAGCTCGATAACAGCATTTTTTTCTATTATTTCAAAATTACCTATTTTAAGTCTTTTATTAAAATTTACATTATTCATATTTTATGATTTGTTTAATTTTTGATCATCTATTTTAACTTTTAGTATTATTTTATCAGCAATTATCGGTACATTTTCTGCGTTTGCTCAAATAAAATGAAAACGTTTTATTGCATATAGTTCAGTAAGTCATGTAAGTTTTTTTTTATTAGCTATTATTTCTAATAATTTAGAAAGTGTAAATAATTTATTTATTTATTTAATAATTTATTTATTTATGGTTATAGGATTTTTTGCATTTTTTTTAAATTTTTATCATTATAAATTTCCTTTTTTTTCTCAATTAAGGTTTTTAAAAAATTTAAATTTATTGGTTATAATAAATCCTATATTAGTTTTTTCTTTAGGTATAATATTGTTTTCTATGGCAGGAATTCCACCTTTAGCAGGATTTTTTTCAAAATTTTTTATACTTTTTTCAGCTGTTGCTAATAATGCATTTTATACAATTTTTATTGTGTTAATATGTAATTGTATAGGTTGTTTTTATTATTTAAGATTAGTGAAATCTGTTTATTTTGATTTTAACACACCCAAATTATTTTTGGTATTAGTTCCTTTAAGTAAATTTAATGCTTCTATGTTAGGTTTAAGTATATATTTAATAATATTTTTGTTTTTAAACTTTGATTTATTATTTCTATTTACAAATTTATTATCATTTTCATTTTTATAATTAAAAAATTTATTAAATAATTGTATATATGTTTTTAATTTATATTATACTTAAAATAATTGTTATTATACTTCCTTTACTTATTGCAATTGCTTATCTTACATTAGCTGAAAGAAAAGTCATGGCAGCCATACAACGTAGAAAAGGACCTAATGTAGTTGGTATTTTTGGTTTACTACAGCCTTTGGCTGATGGATTGAAATTATTTGTGAAAGAAACTATTTTGCCATCTAGTTCTAATTTAAATATTTTTATCTTAGCACCTATATTAACATTTTTTTTAGGATTACTTTCATGATGTATAATACCATTGGGAGAAGGTTTAGTTTATTCAGATTTAAATGTAGGAGTTTTGTTTTTATTAGCAATTTCTTCATTAGGTGTTTATGGTATTATTATGTCAGGTTGAGCCAGTAATTCAAAATATGCTTTTTTAGGTGCACTAAGGTCAGCAGCTCAAATGATTTCTTATGAAGTTTCTATTGGTTTAATTATAATTAATGTTTTATTATGTTCAGGTTCTTTAAATTTTAGTGAAATTGTTTTAGCTCAACAATCTATATGATATGCAATTCCACTTTTTCCTATTTTAGTTATGTTTTATATATCCATACTTGCAGAAACTAATAGAGCTCCTTTTGATCTTCCTGAAGCTGAAGCTGAGTTAGTAGCAGGATATAATGTTGAGTACTCTGCAATGGGCTTTGCTTTATTTTTTTTAGGTGAATATGCAAATATGATTTTAATGTGTAGTTTAACTGTTATTTTTTTCATGGGTGGATGATTACCTTTATTAAATTTTAATTTTTTTTTTTGAATACCTGATGTAATTTGATTTGGACTAAAAGTAACTATTTTGCTTTTTGGCTTTATTTGAGTGCGCTCATCTTTTCCTAGATATCGCTATGATCAATTAATGCGATTAGGTTGAAAAGTTTTTCTTCCTCTATCTTTAGCATATATAATTTTATTTAGTGGTTTATTAATTAGTTTAGATTGATTACCTTAGAAATATAAATTTTTTTTTTAATTATGAAATTAATTTTTAATGAATATTTAATTATTTTTATTTTTTTATTATTATCATTTATTTTGGCTTCTGTAATATATATTTTGTCATATATTTTAGTTTTTCAAAAATCAGATCAAGAAAAAATAAGTGCTTATGAGTGTGGTTTTAACCCATTTGAAGATGCTAGAATAACTTTTGATATTAGATTTTATTTGGTTGCTATTCTTTTTCTAATATTTGACTTAGAGATTAGTTTTTTATTTCCTTGATCTATAGTACTTTTAAATATATCAAAATTTGGTTTTATAACTATGATGATTTTCTTAATTATATTAACAATTGGTTTTTTATATGAATGATGTAAAGGTGCTTTAGAATGAGAATAATATTTTTATTATTTAACTTTAAAATAAATTTTATAAATACTTGATCCCTTTTCGAACTCAAATGTAACTTTATTTACTTAGGATATTTTATATTAAAGATAAAAGAAATTAAGGAAGTTAAAAATAATTTAAAAAAAAACATGTTGAAAAATAAGTCTAAAAATACATATTTCATATATATTTTGTTTACATTTAATAATATTTTTTATATATTATTAGATTTGCGTGGAAGTATTTTATTATGAACATCAAGTGGACGTAATAAAATTAAAGGGTTGAAAAAGATAACTTTAAATTCTATTAAAATGAATTTGAATGAAATATTTTTATATTTGCTTAAAAATAACAAGCAAGTAAATTTATATGTTAAATTGAAAGGTTTAAATAAATTTAAAAAAATTTTAATAAATCAATTAAAACAATATCCTTTTAATATTTTATCTATTTGTGACGAAACAGTTGTTTCTCATAATGGTTGTAAATTAAAAAAAAGTAGAAAAATTTAAGTTTTAATTAAACGGGATAGTTCAATTTGGTTAGAACTTTAGAATCATAATCTATTAGTTGTAGGTTCAAGTCCTACTCTCGTTATTATTAAAGGCTAGAAAACATAATGGTTTTGTATAAGATTGCAAATCTTTTTTTTATTGGTTCGAATCCAATTCTAGCTTTATTTATTTATTTTAAAGAGAGGCTAATAAACAATAAATTTATTTTATTATAATTATGAATGTTACTTTACAAAGTGCAAAAATGATAGGTGCTGGATTAGCAACTATAGGTTTAACAGGTGTAGGAGCTGGAGTAGGTATTGTGTTTGGTTCATTAGTGATGGCATATGCTCGTAACCCTTCATTAAAACAACAATTATTTGGTTATACAATTTTAGGGTTTGCTTTAACAGAAGCGGTAGCTTTATTTGCTTTAATGATGGCTTTTTTAATTTTATTTACTTAAGTTTTTAGTATTTTTTTTTATTTCTCAATAGAATGCGCGAAAATAACTTAATAGGTAAAGTATAATCTTGCCAAGATTATGGATAAGGGTTCAAGTCCCTTTTTTCGCTTAAATTACTAAGTAATATGACATTTGAATTTTTTTTATTTTATTTATTTTTTCTATTTTCTATTTTTTCTGCTTTAATGGTTATTAGCTTAACAAATGCTGTACATGCTGTTTTGTTTTTAATTTTAGTTTTTTGTAATATAACATTTTTATTATTGTTATTAGGTGCTGAATTTTTTTCTTTTCTTTTATTAATTGTTTATATAGGCGCAATTGCTGTTTTATTTTTATTTGTTATTATGATGTTAAATATTAAAATCGAAAAGGCAAAAGTAAATATTTTTTTTTTTTTGCCTGTAATAAGTTTTGTTTTTATTTGTTTAGGTGAAAATTTTTATAATTTTACAGAAAACTTTGACTTATTAAATTTGTTTGAAGTTCAAACTTATTGAATTTCTTGATTTAATGAAATTACTTTTTTAAGTAATGTTAAAGTTATAGGAAATGTTTTATATACAGATTATTGTTTACTTTTTTTATTAGCTAGTTTAATTTTATTAGTTGCTATGATAGGAGTTATAGTATTAACTATGCACCAAAAATTAAATTTAAAGAAACAAAAAATAGAATTTCAATTAATTGAAATTCTATTTAGGGTAGCAGGATTTGAACCTACAATCTTTTACACCCAAAGCAAACACGTTAGCCATTTACGCTATACCCTATAAATTAGTATAATTAACAAAAATTTTATTTTAAATAAATTTCAATTATAACTTTAGGCGTATTGTAAATCTGTAAATTAGTAAAAACAAATTCATTAACAAAAAAATGCAATATTGTATTTTTAATATTTATATTGAATTTACTATTTCAGATTTTAAAATAAATATTACTTATTATAAGATTATCAAAAAATAAAAAATCATAGATTATAATTTTAGTATTTGTGTATTCATAATATAAATTAGATTGCATGTAAATGTTAAAAATTAATTTATTAATTAATTTTGTTTCTACATCAATTAACAAATTTTCTGGTTTATGTAGAAATACCAACTTGGTTTTTTTATTAAATTTAAGTGTTTTATATAAGTAATCAAAATTTAATAAGAAGGTATGATAATGTTTTGAAAAAGAGTGCATATTTATTTATTTAAAAATTTTAATTAAGTTAGTTTATATTATGTAATATTTTATTCTATTATAAAAAAGTTGTTAAAAAAAACTTTTACTATAAAGATGAATGACTGAGTGGTTGAAGGTATCAATCTTGAAAATTGAAATAAGAATTATCTTATCGTGGGTTCGAATCCTACTTCATCTAATAACTTTATTTATTTTTAATAATAAATAAAAGTAAGTTTAAAATATATAAAGATCCTAATTCTTTGTAAAATAATTTAATATTATTAAAAAAAATAAAATTTTGATTTAGAAAAGATTTTGTTATATTATAATTATTTTTTTTAAACATAAAATTGAATAGAGTTTAGCTTTTTTTTAGAAGTTTTTAATAAGTATATAAATTCCTTTATAGTAAAGTATTTTTTATTTAATATTAAAAAATAAGCAATTAATTCAATAGGTAGAATATTTCATTTACACTGAAAAAGATAATGGTTCAAATCCATTATTGCTTACAATATTTAAAAATTTTTTATGAGCGTATAGCTTAATTAGGTAAAGCATTAAACTTTTAATTTATAGATTTTAGGTTCAAATCCTAATACGCTTATAAAAATATTTAAAAAATTATTATTTTTTACATAAAAGAATTTATTGTTGTTTTATTTTATTTAAATAAAAGTTTTATTTTTTGTATTATAGTTGCTATTTTAAAATTACATTCTTTAATTTTATTTAGTTCAATTATAATATTAAAAATTACACAGAAAAAATTAATTGTACTAAATTCTTTTGATATATTAAATATATCCGGTTTTCTTATATTATATTATTCATGTTTTTTTCTACTTCCTTTATTAAATTATATGTTATTTAATTTTTTATCAGCTAGCTGATATCAAACTCAAATAAAATGAATAAAAGTTATTATTTTGAAATTATTATTTTGAAATTATATTAGTTTTTTCTTTATAAATTTATTATCAATTTTAATATTTCTTACTTTTTTACTTTATTGAAACTTTAAAAATGAATTAAGTTCTTATTCTTTCTTTGATATTCAATTAAAATTATATGATTATATTTTTTGATGAATTAATTATAATTGTAAATTTTTGTTTTTAATAAATTTATTGATTTTAAAAATAATGTTTTGTAATTTGTTGTTTAATCACTTGTATATTTATAAATTTTTGAAATTCAATAAAAAAAAACTAATTTTTTTTCTATTAAGTATGTTTTTTTTTTTTATTAACGAATTTTATATAATATTTTGTATTTTAATATTTATATATATTTTTTTAGAAATTATTTTTTTTTATCTATGTTATAAAAACATAATATGATATTCATATTAAAAAGAGAAAATATATGCCAACTTTTCAACAGTTATTAAAAAATAAAAGAAAAATAAATAAATTATATAAAGTTACTTCTTTAGAAAAAAATCCCCAAAAAAAAGGAATTTGTTTAAAAGTTTATACAATGAATCCAAAAAAACCTAATTCTGCAGATAGAAAAGTAGCTAAAGTTTTATTATCAAATAAAAAAATAGTTATTGGTTATATACCAGGAGAAGGTCATTCTTTACAACAGCATTCTTTGGTTTTAGTTTGTGGAGGACGTGTAAGAGATTTACCAGGTGTTAAGCATAAATTTATAAGAAATGTTTATGATTTTAAAAATAAGCATTAATTAATTTTTTGGTGTGTAGCCAAATGGTAAGGCACTAACTTTTGATGTTATCATATACAGGTTCGAATCCTGTTACACCAGTTAATAATAATAAATAAATTGCGGATATGATGAAATTGGTAAACATGTTAGATTTAGGCTCTAAAAGAGAAATTATCAACTCTATTAAAGGTTCAAATCCTTTTATCCGTAATAATTGTTTTTATTACCATGCTTAGGAAAAATAGAAATGTATTTGCTAAAATTTTAGCAAATACATTTCTATTTTTCCTAAGCATGGTAATAAAAACAAGAAATAAAAAAAATAAAAACCACTTAAAATTTGACCAATTAATATATAAGGATCTTCTACAGGCATACCACCTATTCATCCTAAAAGTAAACAACCACTTATTAAAAATCAATAAAATAATCTATATAATGGTCTAAAACGAGAACTTCGAATTTCTGTACTATGTATTCATGGTAATAAAGCTAATATCAAAATTGATAATAACATAGCTACAACACCACCTAATTTATGAGGTATACTTCTTAAAATAGCATAAAATGGTAAAAAATATCATTCAGGTACAATATGAGTAGGTGTTACCATAGGATTAGCTTCAATATAATTATCCGAGTGACCTAAAACATTAGGATAAAAATAAATAAAAAATGCAAATAAAATAAAAAAAAGAGTAAGTCCTAAAAAATCTTTAATTATAAAGTAAGGATATAAATTGATTTTATCATTTGTAGATTCAATACCTAATGGGTTATTAGATCCATCCTGGTGTAATAATATTAAATGTATTAATGATGCTGCTACAATAATAAAAGGTAATAAATAATGTAAACTGAAAAATCTATTTAAAGTAGCATTATCTACTGAAAATCCACCTCAAAGTCATGTTACAATATGAACACCAATTTTAGGAATAGCAGATACTAAATTAGTAATAACAGTAGCTCCTCACAAACTCATTTGACCTCAAGGTAATACATAACCTATGAAAGCTGTAATAATCATTAGTAAAAAAATAATTACACCTATAACCCATACTCATTGTTTAGGCTTTGTGTAAGAACCAAAATAGAGCCCTCTAAAAATATGAATATATACTACAATAAAAAACATAGAGGCTCCATTTGCATGAATATATCGTAATAATCAACCAAAATTAACATTTCGCATAATATGTTCAACACTTGTAAAAGCTAAATTAACATGCGGAGTATAATGCATTGCTAAAAAAATTCCTGTTAAAATTTGTATTGTTAAACAAATAAGTGCTAGAAATCCAAAATTTCAAGCATAATGTATATTTATTGGAGTAGGGTAAGCTAATGCATGATTGTTAATTATAGTTATAAAAGGAAATTTAATAATACGCATATTTGTTATTAAAAGAAAATTTTATTTTTATCATTTAAAAAATTAAAATACTCGCTATTGGACTTGAACCAATAACCCTTAAAATGAGAGTGAATTTTAAGTCCACCGTGTTTACCACTTTCACCAAGCGAGTATTTTAATTGTGAACAAGCGAATAAGGAGACTCGAACTCCTAAATGTTAGTTTGGAAAACTAATGATTTTACCTTAATTTATCTATATTCGCATATATTATATAAAATATTATATTGTTTTTAAATATTCACGTAAACATATTTTATTAGTACATATAAAATTTGAAATTTTTATATTACTTTTATAAAATATATTTAAAAAAACTAATTTTTTTATTTTGGTTAAAATAAGTAAAGTTATTAATTTAAAAAATTGTTGTTCTAAATTATAAACAAATAATAATTTATTTTTAAAAATTATTTGCTTTTTAGTAGTTTGGAAATTATTTAAATTTTTTATTATAAATAAATTAAAATTCAAATAATAATTTTTAATTTTTAAAAAAAAAGTATACAATTTTATTTTTTTAGAATTCAAATTAATTTTCTTTTTAAAAACTTGTAAGATATTATCATAAGATACTAAAATATCAGTTTGAATTTTATCAGACTTTTCTTTAAAACTGGAATCAACAGAACTACCTACATTATCTAAAAAAACTCAACAAAATCCAATAAAACAAAGTAAAATTAAAAATTCTTCATTAAATAATAAAAAATCTTGTGAAATCAATATTATGGATATGATTATAAAAATCAAAAAATTCATACTAATAAAAAAAATTTAAATACCCCCTCATCAATAGATAGATACAAATAAAAATAATCACACAACATCAACAAAATGTCAATACCACGCAGAAGATTCAAATCCAAAATGATGTTGACTAGTTAATTGATAATTATTTAAACGAATTAAGCAAATAATCAATGATATTGTTCCTACTAATACATGAAACCCATGAAATCCAGTAGCCATATAAAAAGTAGAACCATAAATACCATCAGATAATCTAAAATCTGCAACATTATATTCATAAGCTTGAAATAAAGTAAAAATTATTGCTAAAAAAACAGTACTACTTAATCCTATTATAGCTTGTAATCTATAATTTGATACAATAGCATGATGCGCTCAAGTTACTGTACAACCTGATAATAATAAAATTAATGTATTTAAAAAAGGTATATTCCATGGATTAAGTACATTAATTCCCTTAGGTGGTCATATAGAACCTATTTCTACAGCTGGTGAAATACTACTATGAAAAAAAGCTCAAAAAAAAGCTACAAAGAAAAAAATTTCTGAAATAATAAATAGTATTATACCATAACGTAAACCTCTTTGAACCAAACCAGTGTGATGTCCTTCAAAAGTAGACTCACGAACAACATCACGTCATCAAACAAACATAATAAGAAATAGAAAACAAAAATTTATTAATAATAAATTTTTACCAATTTTAAATGTATGAAAGTATAAAACTGCACTAATAGCACAAGAAAAAGCAAAAATAGAAGAAACAAATGGTCAAGGACTTGGATCTACTAAATGAAAAGAATGTTTTTGTAATTTTTTCAATGGATAAATAAAATTATTCACTTATTTTAATTTATTTTTTAAAAAACTATTAAAAAAAAATTTAATACGTTTTATGATTTTAAAATTTGGATAAAATAAAATTAGAAAAATAAATAGTATAAATATTATTTTCAATGTTGAAGTTTTCATATTATGAAAAATATTTTACTCACTTAATTTATTAGATATTCAAAAAATGTAATTTGGTAATTTTACAACTTCAACTACAATTGGCATAAAACCATGATTTATACCACATATTTCGCTACACTGTCCATAATACAATCCTTCACGTTTTACAAATAAGGATGTTTGATTTAAACGACCTGGTATAGCATCACATTTAATACCTAAAGAGGGCACAGCTCAACTATGTAATACATCTGCTGCTGATACAATAATTCTTATGTGAGTATTTACAGGTATAACCATTCTATTATCTACTTCTAATAAACGCAAAAAACCTAATTCTAAATCTTCTTCAGGAATCATATAACTATCAAAATTTATGGTTTCCCCATCATTATTTAAATAATCAGAATATTCATAACTTCAATATCATTGATGTCCTAAAGTTTTGATAGTAATCGTAGGAGAAATGACTTCATCCATAGCATATAGAAGAGAAAAAGAAGGTATTGCTATAACTAAAAGAATTATAGCTGGAGTTGTTGTTCAAATTATTTCAATTAAAGTACCATGCGTTAATGTAGAGGCTGTAATATTATTGTTTTGATTATAAAATCAAATTGTTCGCAACAACATCCAAGATACAAATACAGAAATAGCACATACAAAAAACATTAAATCATGATGTAAATTAATTATACCTTCCATTATAGGTGTAGCTGGATCTTGAAAACCTAATTGTCATTTTTCTGCAACATCAGAAAAACTAAATAAAAAAAAGTTTGAAATAATTAAAAATAAAAAAAATTTGTTCATTAGTTTAATTATTATAAATATATTATAAATTAATTTTTAGATTCATAAACTACAGGTGTTTCTTCAAATGTATGATAAGCTGGAGGTGAAGTAATAACTCATTCTAAACTTGAAGTTCCTTTTCGATCAAAATCTTGAATATTTTTTGAAAAATCTCACGGATTATCAGAGCAAATATTTTTTGATGTTAATGAAGAAAAAACTAAATAAAAAAAAAATAATGTACTCAATAATGCAATATATGAACCATAAGATGCAATTCAATTTCAACCAAAATAAGAATCAGGATAATCCGGTATTCTTCTAGGCATACCTGCTAATCCTAAAAAGTGCATAGGCATAAAAGTTAAATTTACACCTATAAAAGTAGATCAAAAATGAATTTTGCCTAATAATTCAGAGTATTGTAAACCAGTAATTTTACCAAATCAATAATAGAATCCTGCAAAAATTGCAAAAACGGCTCCCATAGATAATACATAATGAAAATGAGCTACTACATAATATGTATCATGTAAACTTATATCTAATCCAGAATTTGCTAATATTATACCTGTTAAGCCACCAATTGTAAATAAGAAAATAAAACCTATAGCAAATAACATAGGTGTTTTAAAAATAATAGAACCTTCTCACATAGTTGCAATTCAACTAAATATTTTTATACCTGTAGGTACTGCGATAATCATTGTAGCTGCTGTAAAGTAAGCACGAGTATCCACATCTAAACCTACTGTATACATATGATGAGCTCAAACTATAAAACCCAAAATACCTATTGAAATCATAGCATAAACCATACCTATATATCCAAAGACAGGCTTTTTAGAAAAAGTAGAAACTATATGGCTAATCATACCAAAACCTGGTAAAATTAAAATATATACTTCAGGATGTCCAAAAAATCAAAATAAGTGTTGATATAATATAGGATCACCACCACCTGATGGGTCAAAGAAAGAAGTATTAAAATTACGATCAGTTAATAACATAGTAATAGCTCCTGCTAATACAGGCACTGCTAATAATAATAAAAAAGCTGTTACAAAAATTGATCAAACAAATAAAGGTATTCTGTATAAACTTTGTCCAGGATTTCTCATATTTAAGATAGTCGATATAAAATTAACAGCCCCTAAAATTGAAGATGCTCCTGCTAAATGCAAACTAAAAATTGCTAAATCCACAGATGCTCCTGAATGACTTTGAATTGAACTCAAAGGAGGATATACAGTTCACCCTGTACCTGTTCCAACTTCAACTATAGAAGAAATCAATAACAAACAAAGTGATGGTGGTAATAATCAAAACGATATATTATTTAATCTTGGAAAAGCCATATCAGGACTGCCTATCATTATAGGCACAAATCAATTACCAAAACCACCTATCATTACAGGCATTACCATAAAAAATATCATTAAAAAAGCATGGGCAGTTATTAAAACATTATATACTTGATGATTACCTAAAAGTAAATGGTTACCTGGTTGAGCTAATTCCATTCTAATTAACATAGACATACAGCCACCTAAAACACCAGAAAAAGCACCAAAAATTAAATATAAAGTACCTATATCTTTATGATTAGTAGAAAAAATTCATCTTGATATTCAATTTAATGAAAAGATAGACATAACTATAAAATTTTACAATTAATTATTTTATTTCTTAAACGAGAGAGACGGGATTCGAACCCGCAACCTCTTAATGCGACAGACTAATACTCAACCAATTGAGTTTCTCTCCCTTAATTTTAATATTTTTATTTAAAATATTATTTTATTCATTGAATTAATTGAGTTATATAAATTTTAATGAATAATTCGTATTTGTTACTTATGTTTATTACTAAATTTAATTTCCAAACCGATCAATCTAATTTTCTTTTAGAATATTCTTGAAAAACCTAAAAGTTATTTTAATACAAAATTTGATTCATTCAGTATTTAAATTAAACTAACGTAGCTACTTAATAATAATGAAATATTAATAATTATATAACCAGAGGTTAATTTATTTCAGTCCTCTCGTACTAAAAATAATTCTTTTTGATTTTCTATATCTTACAATAGATAGGGACCGAACTGTCTCACGACGTTCTGAACCCAACTCACGTACCTTTTTAACTAGCGAACAACTAGACCCTTGAAATCTTCTTCAACTTCAGGATAAGATGAGTCGACATCGAGGTATCAAACCGTGATTTCAATTTGAACTTTAAATCACGATGAATCTGTTATCCCTAGAGTTCCTTTTAACTGTTGAACAATAATTATTCCACTCTAATTATTGGGTCACTACAACTGACTTTAGTCTCAATTTGATTTATAAATCTTATTGTCAAGCAAATTATACACTGTTACATTTCAAAAATTTACCTTTGTACACCTCCGTTACTTTTTAGGAGGTACTCATCCCAAGTAAACTTTCTTTTTTATACGGTCTTTGTTATATTTTTAACAACAAATTTTAAGTAAAAATTAATATATTTAATGGTATTTCAATTTTGTAAATAAAACTCCCATTTATACTATATAATATATTAATTTTTACAATATAAAATAAAAGTAAAGGATCTAGGGTCTTTCCGTCTTATTGTAAGTAATCCACATTTTCATGGATATTGGAATTTCACTGAATTTATATTAGAGACAGTAAAGCAATCGTTACGCCATTCATGCAGGACGGAATTTACCCGCCAAGGAATTTCGCTACCTAAGGATTCTTATAGTTAGAACCGCCGTTTACTTAAGCTTATAATATTAACTTTATATTTTATATTTTTTCACTTTTAAGCACTGGGCAGGCTTCAAACCCTATACATCTTTTAAAAAATTTGCAGAGTTCTGTGGTTTTGTTAACCAGTCGTTGCTTTTGTTTTTATTCCATTAAAATTACTTTAATGGTATTTTTTATCGCGAACTTACAAAAATAGTTTGCCGAGTTCCTTTAATATAATTCTTTCAATCTTTTATATTAATATTACCTGTGTCGGTTTTAGTACGGTTTTTTTAATTATAAATTTTTCTTGATAAAAATCAATATATTAACTTATCTTAAACTAAAGCTGTTAACTTATCTTAACTTTTATTTAAATAAACAAAAATATTACTTACATATAATTAAACTTTTAAAATATCCTATCAAATACAATATTTATTTAACTTTTTAAGGACCGATTCACTCAACGTATTAAAAATTACATTGAAAACCTAAAAAAAAAGACTATGTTTTATACATAGTTATTCGTTACTCATGTCAGCATTAGCACTTTTGTTTAATTTTTTTTTTTATTTTGCAATAAACAAAAATTTTCTAACAAAACGTTTCACTACCATTATAAATTTATATTTATAATCCGTTACATCGATATTATAATTTAACCTCGAAAATTTTCAAATTTTTAAGAAAAAATAATGAGCTAAAACGCTTTCTCTAATGAAAAACTGCTTCTAAGCCTATCAAAAATTAATTATATTTGATTCTTAAATTTTTTTTTATTACTAAATTATATTTTGAGATCTTAGTAAACGATCTGGATTGTTTTCCTTTAGTCTTAAAACCTTATCGCTTTAAGACTGACTATTAACTTTATCAAAAAATTTAATTCCGAGTTAAAATAAGTGCTATAAAAAATTAATTCCTTTTCCTCATTTTGTACTTTACCTTAATTTTTTTATAGTTAATGATGTACTAAAATACATTTCGTGAAAAACCGGCTATAACCAAATTTGATTAGTCTTTCGCTCCTAACCATAACTTTTCTCAGTATTTTGCCACATACACGAGTTGAGTCCTCAAAAAAATTTTACTTAATTTTTAACTTAGAAATGGTTAGATCATCTGGTTTCAGGTCTAATAAGCATAACTTATAAAATTAAAAAAAATTTATATTTATTTTTTGCTATGCTTATTAACTTGCTGACTCGTTATGCAAAAAGCATCTCGTTGTTTTAATCAACTTCGAGTAAGTTATAAACATTCAATTTAAATATTTTTTCAATATTATCCTTTCCTTCACAGTACTTGTTCACTATAGGTTAAATTAAATTTTTAAGCTTAGAAGGTGGTTCTCCTATATTCATACAATTTTAATCATATTACTAAACTCAAATTTATTATTAAAGAATTATTACAGGACTTTTACCTTTTTTAGTTTTAATTATAATTATTGTAAAAATTTGATAAAGCTTATTTGTGATTTCGCTCACCGCTACTTTCACTATCTCGTTTGATTTAAATTTTAAATGCTACTAAGATGATTCAATTCACAAAATTTTTTATAAAACTTTTTTAAAATTAAGGAAAATTACAACTCACAAGCTTGTGCCTAATTGCAAATTTCGTATATTCACGTCCAATTTAATTTACCAAGGATTTCATTAAATGCTTATTAATAAAAATTTATTATCCCTCAATTAACACAAAACAATAC